GTGTGAGGTTTACTATTTTATGTGTATTTTATTGTTACTAGTACGTATTTCTTGATTACTGTCTTTTTTTATTTATTTGGTGGGGAAAAAATGGTTAGTTCGGTCTCCGTGCGGGTACACTTATTATAGATAATATAAGATTATATTTATAATACATCATTCTATAATAGTATTAATTGCTGATCCATGTATATTTATAGTATAATAAGGACTTATCTATGTACAATTAACAGTATAGCGGGTATAGCTACCTAATAGGAGAAGATTAAGGTATTCAATATTAAACAATTATATTAATATAATCGCCAACATATAGCGTATTAATTTATTCAATATAAGCAATTTTATTATTTTAGTGTAAAATAAATGGAATTATATACAAGATGAAAACTTACCAATAAATCCATTTATTGGTAAATTTTCATCTTATATGTATAAAATCTTAGAAAATTATAATTATCATAGGATATTATCAGTAAGGCATATTTATTGATAATATTTCATTTATATGAATATATTTTTATTGGGAATTAGGATTCTTGTATATAATATCTGTAATCCAACAATCCTAAACTTATCTTAAATATAAATAAAAGATAAGTTTAGGATTGTTGGATTACAGATAAGGTACCAATTATAGTACATTGTGTGAGGTTTACTATTTTATGTGTATTTTATTGTTACTAGTACGTATTTCTTGATTACTGTCTTTTTTTATTTATTTGGTGGGGAAAAAATGGTTAGTTCGGTCTCCGTGCGGGTACACTTATTATAGATAATATAAGATTATATTTATAATACATCATTCTATAATAGTATTAATTGCTGATCCATGTATATTTATAGTATAATAAGGACTTATCTATGTACAATTAACAGTATAGCGGGTATAGCTACCTAATAGGAGAAGATTAAGGTATTCAATATTAAACAATTATATTAATATAATCGCCAACATATAGCGTATTAATTTATTCAATATAAGCAATTTTATTATTTTAGTGTAAAATAAATGGAATTATATACAAGATGAAAACTTACCAATAAATCCATTTATTGGTAAATTTTCATCTTATATGTATAAAATCTTAGAAAATTATAATTATCATAGGATATTATCAGTAAGGCATATTTATTGATAATATTTCATTTATATGAATATATTTTTATTGGGAATTAGGATTCTTGTATATAATATCTGTAATCCAACAATCCTAAACTTATCTTAAATATAAATAAAAGATAAGTTTAGGATTGTTGGATTACAGATAAGGTACCAATTATAGTACATTGTGTGAGGTTTACTATTTTATGTGTATTTTATTGTTACTAGTACGTATTTCTTGATTACTGTCTTTTTTTATTTATTTGGTGGGGAAAAAATGGTTAGTTCGGTCTCCGTGCGGGTAATTAGGTGTTGTTGGTTTGATTTGTATTAGTATTTTTATTATTTGCTCCGTTGTTGATTTTTTGTAGTTATTAAGGGGAAAGGGTTAAAGATTGCAGGTTTTATCAACTATGTTTGTAGTTGATGTTTTTTTACTGCTTGGGCTAAAAAACGTTAGATTTGTGGGGGAAATTTGGTCGGATTATGTTACTTTGTGCCATAGTTTGTGGGAGTTTATATTAGTCTTGTTCTAATCTGCACCATTTTCCTTCCTATTGGTTTATTAATAAGTGAAGTTTTATTCTTGCTTTGTCATTCAATTTTTGTTTGTTTTATATGTAAGTTTTTGCATGATTATTCTTTAGTTCTAAATGGGCTGGTGTTATATTTGTTTTATTCTCATTAGTTGTTATTGGTTGGTCAAGTATTCTTGTATCCAGCAATACATTTTGGTTTCGGTTAAATTTTGTGCCAGCAGCCGCGGTTATACTTTGGAAGCGTTTGAATGTGTTCGGTATTGTAGTTATATTTTTAGTTTGGTTGATTTTGTTTTGGTAATTGTTAGGTGAAATTTTTATTATTATTGTTTTCTTTTATCTTTTTGGAGGCTATGAAATTCTTTTTGTAAACTAGGATTAGATACCCTATTATTTTGGAATGTTAATTTATTTTTGCCTGAGTAGTATTAGTTATGTTCTTGAAACTTAAAGAATTTGGCGGTATCTCATTCCGTCCAGAGGAATCTGTCTCGTTATCGATAGTCCGCGTTGGACCTTACTTGGTTGCTTTGGTTTGTATACCGCCGTTTATTTGATTATCTTTTTAGAGTTTTAAATTTTCTAGTTTCCTTATTTTGGTTTATTTCAGGTCAAGGTGCAGCTTGTTTCCAAGTGAATGATGGATTACATTGATTGATTTGTTTTTGGATTGCTTGTTTGAATTTGGGCATGAAATTGGATTTGGTTGTAATGATTTGTAGATTGTTATTATGATAGTTGGTTCTGGGATATGCACACATCGCCCGTCGCTCTCGTTGCTGTTAAATGAGATAAGTCGTAACAAAGTGGTTGTACCGGAAGGTGTAGCTGGATTGAAATGTTAGTCAGATCATTTCTATAGTTGAGTTTTCATTTACGCTGAATTAATGTGTCGTGCGATTCGGCATGATCTGATTTATTGATTTTTTTTGTTGTTTATTTTTGTGGGTTGTGATTATTTAATTGAAGAATCATTATGGTTATTGTATTTTTTTGATTTAATTTTTTAAGCGATAGTTTATTTGTACTGTGAGGGGTTGATAAGTATTTTTTTGGAAGTAGATTTTGTTTGTCGTACCTTGTGTATCAGGGTTCATTGAATTTTATTATTTATTTTTATTTCCCGATTTTGAAGGAGTTAATGATTTATGTTAGTTACTGTTTCACTAGTATTAATAATAAGTCGTTGGTAGTGAAATGTTATTCGTCTTTGGAGGTTTCTGGTTTTTCAAGAAATGAATTTAATTCATGCATTTTATTTAATTTCTGTTGTTTATTTATTAATTTTTATTTTATGCTAAGATTAGGGGGGATTAGCTCCTTATTTTATTTTTATAATTAGGTGTCTTACAATTTGGTTTTGTGGATTTTATAGTGATTTTCAATTTGATTATGTTAAAATTTTATTTGTTCTTTTGTTTATTTTGCTTTAAATTTAATTTATTTATTGAAATGTTTGCTTTATCTTTATTTAGTATAGTAATTATTGTGCAATTAGTAAATTTTGTTTTTATGTTGTTTATTCGTGGGATGTTAATTTCTTTTTAGGAATTAGGCAAAGTTTTTATGTCCGCCTGTTTAACAAAAACATCTTTTCTTGTTAGTTTTTGAAGTATGGCCTGCCCACTGACTTGTTGTTGAAGGGCCGCGGTATTTTGACCGTGCAAAGGTAGCATAATCATTAGTTCTTTAATTGTGATCTGGTATGAATGGCTTGACGAGACATAAGCTGTCTTATGAGTATTGTTTATTGAATTTGGTCTTTGAGTTAAAATTCTTAAATGTTTTTATGGGACGAGAAGACCCTATAGAGTTTAACATTTAGTTCTATTGATTTGTTTTAGTTTGTTATTTTATTTTTAGTAGGCTAAGTGTTTTGTTGGGGTGATGGGAGGAATTCTTTTAACTCCTCTTGGTTTTTATATATTTATTTATATTATTTTGATCCATTTATTTTGATTATAAGATTAAATTACCTTAGGGATAACAGCGTTATCTTCCTTGAGAGTTCTTATTGGCGGGGGGGTTTGCGACCTCGATGTTGGATTAAGGTGAATTTTCGGTGCAGGAGCTGAAATTGATTGGGTCTGTTCGACCTTTAAAATCTTACATGATCTGAGTTCAGACCGGCGTGAGCCAGGTTGGTTTCTATCTATAATATGGTTTATACCTTAGTACGAGAGGACCGGGTATTTGGAATAATTTTAATTTTATATGATTGTTATTAATATATTTGCTATTTTGGCAGATAAGTGCATTGGATTTAGAATCTATTAATGTAAAATTTATTTTACAAGTAGTATATGTTGGATTTTTTGTTTCTTGCTGTTGTTTTTTTGTTGTTAATAATTTTTGTTATGGTTGGGGTGGCGTTTCTTACTTTGTTGGAACGTAGGGTTTTAGGTTATGTTCATATTCGTAAGGGGCCCAATAAGGTTGGGTTTGTTGGTATTTTGCAGCCTTTTAGAGATGCTATTAAGTTGTTCACTAGGGAACAATATTTTCCTTTGGTTTCTAATTATTTAATTTATTATTTTTCTCCTATTTTTGGGTTTTTTCTTTCTTTATTGGTTTGGTTACTAATTCCTTATTTGAGTGGTTTTATTTCTTTTGAATTGGGCTTGTTGTTTTTTTTGGCTTGTACTAGACTTGGTGTTTATACTGTAATAATTGCTGGGTGGTCTTCTAATTCTGGTTATTCTTTACTTGGTGGTCTCCGTGCGTTGGCTCAAACTATTTCTTATGAAGTAAGATTGGCTTTTATTTTGCTTTCTTTTGTTGTGTTGATTTGTAGATATAATTTGGTATATTTTTATTCTTACCAGGTTTACTTGTGGCTAATTTTTATTTCCCTTCCTTTATCTTTTGTTTGATTTATTTCTTGTTTGGCTGAGACTAATCGGACTCCTTTTGATTTTGCTGAGGGTGAGTCTGAGCTTGTTTCTGGATTTAATGTTGAATATGGTGCTGGAGGATTTGCTTTAATTTTTTTGGCCGAGTATGCAAGTATCCTTTTTATGAGATTGTTGTTTTGTATTATTTTTTTGGGAAGAGATTTATATTCCTTCTTTTTTTATGTTAAGCTTACCTTTATCTCTTTTTTATTTATTTGGGTTCGTGGTACTTTGCCGCGCTTCCGTTATGATAAACTTATGTATTTGGCTTGGAGGAGATTTTTACCTCTTTCGTTGAATTATCTTTTATTTTTTGTTGGTGTTAAGTGTTTTATTTTTTCCTTGTTGTAGTGTATTAATTTAGGTATAAAGTTAATAGAAGATTTAAACTTCTTTCACAATGTTTTCAAGACATTGGGCTTATCTTAAGCTTTTTAACTTTAATCTGTTATTTTGTCTCATAGCTTTGTTGTTATTGGGTTTATTACGTAGTATATGAAGTATAATGTTGTTAGGATTTGTCCTGTTAGGATGTAGGGATCTTCTACTGGTCGTGCTCCGATTCATGTTAGTAGGATTACTGTATTTGTTATAGTTCAGAATATGATTTGGTTGATTGGGTAGAATTGTGTTCCTCGGAACTTTGATTTATTTGTTGGTATAATGAATAGGATTGCGATTGATATTGCTAGGGCAACTACTCCTCCTAGTTTGTTGGGGATTGATCGTAGAATTGCATATGCAAATAGGAAGTATCATTCAGGTTGAATGTGTACTGGTGTTACTAATGGGTTGGCGGGGGTGAAATTGTCTGGATCTCTTAGGATGTATGGTTCTTTTAGGGCTAGGATTGTTAATAGTATAATAGTGATTGCAAATCCTACTAGATCCTTTACTGTGAAGTATGGGTGGAACGGAATTTTGTCGGTGTTTTTGTTTAATCCTAGCGGATTATTTGATCCTGTCTGGTGTAGGAACAGGAGGTGGATTATTGCTATGGCTGCAATAACGAAGGGTAGTAGGAAGTGAATTGCAAAGAATCGTGTGAGTGTGGCGTTATCTACTGCAAATCCTCCTCATACCCATTGGACTACTTCCTTTCCTACATATGGGATTGCTGAAAGGAGGTTTGTAATTACTGTTGCACCTCAGAATGATATTTGCCCTCAGGGTAGGACGTACCCTACAAATGCTGTTGCTATGGTTAGGAATAGGATTACTACACCCACAGATCATGTGTGTATGAAGTTGTAAGATCCATAATATATACCTCGTCCTGTGTGCAGGTAAATGCAAATGAAGAATAATGAGGCTCCATTTGCGTGTAGAGTTCGTAGTAGTCATCCATAATTTACATCTCGACAAATGTGTCTTACTCTTCTGAATGCTATTTCGACATTTGGGCAGTAGTGTATTGCTAGGAATAGTCCTGTTACAATTTGTATTACTAGGCAGAGTCCTAGGAGTGATCCAAAGTTTCATCACCCTCTAATTGTTGATGGTGTCGGTAAGTCTACGAAGGCGTTGTTTGCAATTTTAAATAATGGATGTTTATTTCGTGTGGGTTTATTCATTATCTTGTTTGTCGTAGAGGTCCTTTTGATACGTTGATGATGTTTACTACTACGATTAGTGTTAGTAGTATATATAGTACTAATAATGTTGTTATGGTTCCTATTATTTGATTATATATTACGGTTGTCGTTGTTAGGATTTCGTTTTCTATTATTGTTCTGTGTGTATTTATTTCTTTGTTATTGGTTACTGTTGGTATTATGTATATTAGGATTGGTAATAGTATTGTTGTGGCTATGAATATTTTGTTGGAGGGGGAGAATATTTCGTTTGATGCTAGTCTGGTTATGTATATAAATAGTACTAGTATCCCTCCAATTATGATTATGAATAGAATGTATGAGAATCAAAATCTTCTGTATATTGTTCCTCTGATGAGGCATACTATTGTTGTTTGGATTAGTAATATTAGTCCTATAGCTATGGGATGTTTTATTTGTGTAAATATTAGTCTTGTTATTGTTCTTATTGATATAAGTAGCTTTGTTATGTCAGGGGGTATTTTATGGTTAAAATATTAGTTTTGGGGATTAATGAAATGGTGCTTTGCCTTTCCTCTGAAGTTTTAAAAGGTTATTCCTTATTTTTGATTTACAAGACCAATATTTTTATTAAATTATTAAAACTTTCTTAGTAAATGCCAATGTGATTATATTTTTTTGTTGTTTATTTTTGTGGTATTTGGGCTTTTTCTTCTAGCCGAAAGCATTTGTTGATTACTTTGTTGAGATTGGAGTTTGTTGTTTTGGTTCTTTACTTTTCTATTTATTATTATTTGTGTAATTTTAATTATAGTTTATTTTTTGTTGTTTATTTTTTGGTATTTTCCGTTTGTGAAGGTTCGTTGGGTTTATCTATTTTGGTTTCTATAATTCGTAGTCATGGGAATGATTATTTTCAGTCTTATAATGTTCTTCAATGTTAAGGTTTCTTTGTTTTTTGATTTTTTTGACCCCTTTATGTCTTTTCTCTAGTTTTTGATGGTTAATTTGTGGTTTGTTATTTTTTATTTCTTTTATTTATTTATTTTCTTTTCCTTATTTTTTTTGTTGAGGTGGTTTGGGTTATATTTTTGGGTGTGATTTGATTTCTTATGGTCTTATTCTTCTTAGTTTATGAATTTGTGTTCTTATAATCTTGGCTAGAGAGTCTATTTTCCGTTTGGGTTACTTCTCTGGGTTTTTCCTTTTTGTTGTTATTATCCTTACTGTTATGTTATATTGTACTTTTAGAAGAATTAGTCTACTTTCATTTTATATCTTCTTTGAGAGTAGACTAATTCCTACTTTGTTTCTAATTTTGGGCTGAGGGTATCAGCCCGAGCGTGTTCAGGCTGGAATTTATTTGTTGTTTTATACATTACTGGCTTCATTGCCTTTGTTGGTAGGTATCTTATTCGTTTATAATTCTTTGGGCTCTTTATGTCTATTTTTGTTGGGGGGTAGAGATTCATTGGTAGGTGGATTATTTTATGTTTGTATGGTTTTTGCTTTTTTAGTTAGGATGCCTATATTTATGGTTCACTTATGGCTTCCTAGGGCTCATGTTGAGGCTCCTGTTTCTGGTTCTATAATTTTGGCTGGTGTTTTATTGAAGCTGGGAGGATATGGTCTTCTTCGTGTATTCCCCGTTTTATATAAGTTTGGTTTTAGGTTTGGTGTTGTTTGGGTTTCTTTAAGATTGGTCGGTGGATTGTTTGTTAGTTTATTTTGTATACGGCAGACTGATTTGAAGTCATTAATTGCTTACTCTTCCGTTGCTCATATGAGTATGGTTATTGGTGGAATTATAACATTGAGTTACTGGGGAGTTTGTAGATCTTTTGCTTTGATGGTAGCTCATGGACTATGTTCTTCTGGTCTTTTTTGCCTTTCTAATTTTTCTTATGAGCGGTTTGGCAGACGGAGTCTTCTGATTAGTAAGGGTTTAATTAATTTGATGCCTAGCATGGCTATATGGTGGTTTTTACTAAGAGCCTGCAATATGGCTGCTCCTCCTTCTCTTAATCTTCTTGGTGAGATTGGTTTATTGAGTAGTTTGGTTTCTTGATCCTGATATCTTATGTTTGTTTTGGTTCTTTTGTCTTTTTTTAGAGCTGCTTATACCCTTTATTTGTATTCTTATAGTCAGCATGGTTCCATTTATTCTGGTCTCTACTCTTGTTCTTTAGGTTATGCGCGTGAATTTTTACTGGTATTTTTGCATTGGTTCCCATTGAATTTGATTATTTTAAAGGTGGATGTTGCTGTTTTTTGAGTTTAGTGAATCTAAATAGTTTAAGTAAAATACTGGTTTGTGGTGTCAGTGATATAATGTGTTTATTTTAGATTTTTATGTTTATGTCTATTTGTTTTATTAGATTTATTTTTTTGTTTCTTCTAGGCTGGTTTTGTTGCTTGGGCGGTGTATATTTTATTATAAATGATTTAGTTTACTTTATTGACTGAAATATTATTACTTTAAATGGTAGTTCTGTTATTATGACTTTTTTGTTTGATTGGATGTCTTTGTTGTTTATGGGGTTTGTGTTTATTATTTCGTCTTTAGTTATTCTTTATAGTGATGATTATATGTTTGGTGATTTGAATCTCGTTCGTTTTATTATGTTGGTTTTAATATTTGTTGTTTCTATGATGTTTTTAATTATTAGTCCTAATGTAATCAGAATTTTGTTGGGTTGGGATGGTTTGGGTTTGGTTTCTTATTTGCTGGTAATTTACTACCAAAATGTGCGGTCTTACGGCGCTGGTATATTGACCGTGTTGTCTAATCGTATTGGTGATGTTGCTTTGTTAATGGTTATTGCTTGGATAATTAATTTTGGTAGATGAAGTTTTATTTATTATTTAGATTTTTTTTCAGGTTCTTTTGAAATGGAGTTGATTTCTTTTCTTGTTCTTTTGGCTGCTATAACTAAAAGTGCTCAGATTCCCTTTTCTTCTTGGTTACCAGCAGCTATAGCTGCTCCTACGCCCGTTTCTGCTTTGGTGCACTCCTCTACTTTGGTTACTGCTGGGGTTTACTTATTAATTCGTTTTAGTCCTTCTTTTGGTTATTGGTTGAATATAATTTTGTTATTAGTTTCTGGTTTAACTATGTTTATAGCGGGTCTTGGGGCTAATTTTGAATTTGATTTGAAGAGGATTATTGCTTTATCTACTCTAAGACAATTGGGCCTAATGATTATAACTATTTCTATTGGTCTTTCTGGTTTGGCTTTTTTTCATCTGTTAACTCATGCGTTGTTTAAGGCTTTGTTGTTTATGTGTGCTGGTGGTGTAATTCATTCTATGGGGGACTCTCAAGATATTCGTTTTATGGGTAGTTTGTCTGTTTATATACCTTTCACTTCTTCAAGTTTAATGGTTTCTAATTTTGCTCTTTGTGGTATGCCGTTTTTAGCGGGGTTTTATTCCAGGGATTTTATTTTGGAAATGTTTTCTATGAGATATGTGAATATATTTGGATTTTTTTTATTATTTATTTCTACGGGTTTAACTGTTTGTTATTCTTTCCGTTTGTTTTATTTTGTTTTGTGTGGTGATTTTAATTTTGTCCCTTCTTATTCTATAATTGAGACTGGTTATAATATGATGTATGGTATAATTGGTTTATTGATTATGTCTATTTTTGGTGGTGGTTCTCTTATATGATTAATTTGCCCTACGCCTTCTGTAATCTGTTTGCCTTATTACTTGAGGTTTCTTACTCTTTTTGTGATTTTTGTAGGTGGTTGATTAGGTTATGAAGTGGCTGGATTTTCTTTTAGAGATGGCTTATATTCTATATATTTTTATGGGTCTTCTTCATTTTCTGGTTCTATGTGGTTTATGCCTTTTTTCTCTACTTATGGTGTTTCCTTTAGTCCTTTGGAATTAGGCTATAGGGCAACAAGGGTTTTTGATTCTGGTTGGATAGAGTATTTTGGGGGCCAGGGGATATATTGGCTTCTCTTTAATCTCGGTAGGGTTAATCAATGGTTTCAGTATAACAGTTTAAAGGCGTTTTTGGGATTTTTTGTTATATGAGTTGTTATTTTGTTGTTTATTCTTATTTATTACTTGAATAGCTTAAGTATAAGAGCGCGACACTGAAGATGTCGAGGAGGTATTTTATGCCTTTAAGTGTTATTTATAAAAGCTTTCTTTATCTTTACAGTGAAAGTGTAATGTTTTCTTCTAAACTATATAAATAGAGCAGAAGTGTAAACGGATTTTAACCGCTATAGTGATAAGTTAGCAGCATTCACTTTTTCTGTCACTTCCTTAACTGGAACTTTAATTCAATTTTATTATTAACAATAATATACCTCTTTCTTTGGTTTCAGTTAAAAAGTGAGGATAAGGAGGTGTTTATCTAAGATCAGGTCGAAACTGATTGCAATATTTGCTTCTCACTTAGTTTGGTGAGGCTAACTACTTAAGGTAGTACTTTTTGAATGCAACTCAAATGTTATTATTAACTATAGTCCCTTAATTTCTCCATTCAAGGGATCCTTGATTCCATTCATGGTATAATCCAATAATTAAGATTATTAAGAATACTGATCTGATAATTAATCACGATTTGATGTTTGATGTTAATATGGTAATTGGTATTGGTAGTAGAAGTGCAATTTCTACATCAAAGATTATGAAGATTACTGCAATTAAGAAGAATCGTGATGAGAAGGGTAGCCGTGCTGAGTTTTTTGGATCGAACCCACATTCAAACGGGGATCTTTTTTCTCGGTCTTCGTTGATTTTTTTTGAGATTAAGGTTGCTAGAATTATAATGGCTGATGATAATAAAATGGTTAGTGTTGCTATTGTTATAATAATAGTTATTATTTATCTTGTTTTCACAAATTTCTTGATTGGAAGTCAAGTATACTTTCTCTTGTATTAGATAAATATTATTTTATCTTCCTCATCAATAGATTGAGATGTATAAGAATAATCAAACTACGTCTACGAAGTGTCAATATCAAGCTGCTGCTTCGAACCCGAAGTGGTGATTTGATGAAAAATGTAAAGTTATGTGTCGTAGTAGGCATGTAGCTAGGAATGTTGTTCCAATAATAACGTGTAGGCCGTGGAATCCTGTTGCTACAAAGAATGTTGATCCGTAAGCTGAGTCTGCAATTGTGAAGGGAGCTTCAAAGTATTCATATGCTTGTAGGGCGGTGAAGTATAGACCTAGTAGTACCGTGAAAAATAGGCCTTGTGTTGCTTGTGTGGCGTTATTTTCTAATAATCCGTGATGGGCTCATGTTACGGTTACTCCTGAGGAAAGGAGGATTGCTGTGTTTAGTAGTGGTACTTGTATAGGGTTGAATGGTTGGATTCCTGTTGGTGGTCATGTTGAGCCTAGTTCAATTGTTGGTGATAGGCTTCTGTGGAAGAATGCTCAGAAGAATGATACAAAGAATAAGACTTCTGATACGATGAATAGAATTATCCCTCATCGTAAGCCTTTTGTTACTATTTTTGTATGTAATCCTTGGTATGTTCCTTCCCGGGTTACGTCTCGTCATCATTGAATCATAGTTAGTACAGTGATGATGGCTCCAATTCTTAGTAGTCTGTCGTCATATTGGTGGAATCATTTGATTAGTCCTATCAGGGTAACTATTGCTCCAATTGCTCCTGTGAGGGGTCATGGTCTTTTATTTACTATGTGGAATGGATGGTTCTCGTGTATTGACATTAGTTAACTTCTCTAGAGTATAGGGTTCTTAGAATTGCAAATACATATGATTGAATTACTGCAACTGCTGCTTCGAGAATTAATAGAAGGATTTGTGCGGAAATTAATACGATTAGTAGTGTGTGTCTCATTGATGGTCCATTGTTCCCTAGTAGGGTTAACAATAAGTGTCCTGCAATCATGTTTGCAGTTAGGCGTACTGCTAGGGTTCCTGGTCGGATTAGGTTACTGATTGTTTCAATAATGACTATGAATGGTATTAATATTGTTGGTGTACCTTGTGGCACTAAGTGTTCAAATATGTGGTTAGTGTTTTTAATTCATCCGAATAACATAAAGCTAAACCATAAAGGTAAGGCTAGAGTTAGTGTAAGTGTTAAGTGTCTTGTTCTAGTAAAGATGTATGGGAATAGTCCTAGGAAGTTATTTATTAAGATTATAAGGAATAATGATGTTAGAATAAATGAGTTTCCTTTATTTTCATTACCCTTTCTTAAGATTGTTTTTATTTCTTGGTGTAATTTATTTATTAATAAGGTTACTATTATGCTATTGCGTGATGGGATTAATCAAACTCTTGTGGGGATTAACAAAAGTCCAATGGCTGTTCTAGTTCAGTTTAGTGGAAGGTTATTAATTTCTGTTGTTGGGTCAAAGATTGAGAATAGATTTCTTATCATTTTCAGTTGATTTTGTAGGTGCTAATGATTTTCTTTGTTTTTGTTTGTGTGTTTGGTGATTGGATGAAATAATTTATGATGTTGAATATTAGGAATGTTGCTAGGAATGTAATGTATAATATTGTTCATTCTATAGGTATTATTTGAGGTATAAAAGGATATCTTATTCGATCACTTCAGTTTGACATTCTGATGTTATATAATTAACTAATCCTTTGTCATCAGAGATATTTGCTATGATATCATTAACTGGTTTAAGAGACCATTACTTGCTTTCAGTCATCTGATGATTCTCTTATCTTTGATACTCAGTTAATAAATTGGTTTGTTGATACTCTTTCGACTACAATTGGTATGAATCTGTGATTTGCCCCGCAAATCTCTGAACATTGCCCGTAGAGGAGACCCGGCCGGTTAATTGAGAATCTTACTTGGTTTAGACGGCCAGGTGTGGCATCTGTTTTTACCCCAAGTCTTGGTACTGTTCATGAATGAAGTACGTCTGCTGCTGTCACGATTATTCGGATTGGTGAATTTATGGGTAATACAATTCGGTTGTCTGTATCGAGTAGTCGGAAAGTGTCAATTTGTTGATCTTCTTGTTGCACTATGTATGAGTCAAATTCTAGTTTTGTGAAGTCTGAATATTCATAACTTCAATATCATTGGTGTCCGACTGCTTTTAATGTTATTACTGGGTTGTGGATTTCATCCATTAAATATAAGAGTCGTAGTGATGGGATTGCGATAAACACTAGGATGATTGCGGGTGCAATTGTTCAAATTGTTTCAAGTATTTGTCCTTCTAGAATGAATCGTGTAGTTTGTTTATTTTGGATAATTCTGACTATTGTGTATAATACTGTTGTAATAATTATTAGTATGATTATTAGTGCATGGTCATGAAAGAAGATTAGTTGTTCTATGACGGGTGATGCTCTATCTTGTAGTGTTAAGTTTAATCATGTTGTCATTGTTTCTAATGAAAGTCTTAATGACTTTATTTGTGGAGCTTAAATCCAATGCACTTATCTGCCACGTTAGAATTAATTAATTAACTAGTGAAATGGTTGGTAGTTCTGAGTATCTGTGTTCTGCTGGTGGGAAGTTTTGTAGTCATTCTACCGAGTTTCTTGTATGTGTTGGGAATAGGACTAATCGGTTTGATGAGATTCTTTCTCATATGATGAATAGGAATATTATTACACTTACGAATGAAATTGTTGATCCTATTGATGAAATAATGTTTCATGTGGTGTAGGCGTCTGGATAGTCTGAATATCGTCGTGGTATTCCGGCTAGTCCTAAGAAGTGTTGAGGGAAAAATGTTAGGTTTACTCCTACAAATATAACGGCAAATTGGGCCTTTAGTCACTTTGGGTTTATAGTTAGCCCAGTGAATAATGGGAATCATTGTACAAATCCTCCTATAATTGCAAATACTGCTCCTATTGATAGGACGTAATGGAAGTGTGCTACTACATAATAAGTGTCATGTAGTACAATATCGATTGATGAGTTTGCTAGAACTACACCTGTAAGCCCTCCTATTGTGAATAGGAATACAAATCCTAGCGCTCATAAACAAGCTGCTCTGTATGTTATTCGGGTTCCGTACATTGTTGCAAGTCATCTGAAGATTTTAATTCCTGTTGGTACAGCAATAATTATTGTTGCTGATGTAAAATATGCTCGAGTATCAACGTCTATCCCTACTGTAAATATGTGATGAGCTCATACTACGAATCCTAATAATCCAATTGCTATTATGGCGAAGATTATTCCTAGGTTTCCGAATGCTTCCTTCTTTCCTCTTTCATGGCAGATGATGTGTGATACTATACCAAATCCTGGCAGAATGAGAATATAAACTTCAGGATGTCCAAAGAATCAGAATAGGTGTTGATATAGAATTGGGTCTCCCCCTCCTGCTGGGTCAAAGAATGATGTGTTTAGGTTGCGGTCTGTTAATAGTATTGTAATTGCTCCTGCTAGGACTGGTAAGGATAATAATAGTAGTAGGGCGGTAATGGCGATTGATCATACAAATAGTGGGATTCGTTCAGGTTTTATGCTCTTTGGTTTTATATTGATTGTTGTTGTGATAAAGTTTACTGCCCCTAGGATGGATGACACTCCGGCAAGATGTAGTGAGAAGATGGCTAGATCAACTGATGCTCCGGCATGGGCAATTCCTCTTGCAAGAGGAGGATAAACAGTTCATCCTGTTCCTACACCACTTTCTACAGTTCTACTAGTGAGTAGTAGGGTTAATGATGGGGGTAATAATCAAAATCTTATGTTGTTTATTCGTGGGAATGCTATGTCTGGTGCTCCAAGTATTAATGGTACTAATCAGTTTCCGAATCCTCCAATTATGATTGGCATAACTATGAAGAAAATTATAACAAATGCATGAGCTGTAACAATAACGTTATAGATTTGATCATCTCCAATTAAAGATCCTGGTTGTCCTAGCTCTGTTCGGATAAGTATTCTTAGGGAGGTTCCGACCATTCCTGATCAGGCTCCAAATACGAAATATAGTGTTCCAATGTCCTTATGGTTAGTTGAGAAAAATCATCGGGTGAAAATTAGTGGGGTGGCTGAGAATAATAAGTAGGCGATAGGCTGTAAATCTATTTAGGGGCGGTTACGTCGCTCTTCCACTATTTAAGGAGCCTTGTATTCATTTTTGTGATTATAGAATGCAATTCTGTAGGGGTGAGTTAAAGGACTTACCAAGGCCTAAAGGAAGCCCTTTATTTATAGCTTTGAAGGTTATTAGTTTACTTTTAACTTAAGGCCTTTAATTAATGTTGGCGATGATTGTGCAAGCTGCTATTCCTATTAGGGAGATTGAAGAAAGGATTAGTGCTCTAATGTTTTTGGTTGGGGTATTTTTATAAATTCTTACATTTCATTTTGGTTCTGTTCTCAGAATTATAAATCTTGAGTAGGAAATTTTTAGATAGTAGTATAAGGTGATTAGTGACGTTACTACGACAATAGTTGCTAGTGGGGTTATGTTGTTTGCAATTATGGCTTGGATAACAATTCATTTTGGTAAGAAACCTAGGAATGGTGGCAGCCCACCTAGAGATAACAGTGATGTGAATATTATGAATTTTATCAGTTTAGTTTCCTTGTTTGTTATTATAGTTTGATTGATGAATGACACTCCGGATAGTTTAATAGCTGATACTACTGTTAATGCTAGCGTCGAGTAAATTATAAAGTATACTATTCATAAGTTTTCTCTTGTGGTTAGTGCAATTAGTATTCAGCCGGTGTGGTTGATTGATGAGTAGGTTAGGATCTTTCGTATTGAGGTTTGGTTTATACCCCCAATTGCTCCTACAATTGTAGACATTAGGATGATTCTTAGAGTGAATGCATTAATATCAATCAAGTATGACATTAATATTAATGGGGCCGCTTTTTGCACTGTTATTAGTAGTGCACAGTTTTCCCATCTTAACCCCTCTATTACTCCTGGGAATCATCAGTGGAAGGGGGCGGCACCACTTTTTAGCAGGAGAGGGGTACAAATAATTATTGGTGTATAACTGCTTCCCTCGAATGTAAATAAATCTTCTGTTAATGTTTTCATTACTACTATGAATAGTAATGTTGCTGAGGCAAGCACTTGTACAATGAAGTACTTTAATGAAGCTTCCGTGTTGTATATATTTTTGACGTTGGACATTAAGGGGATAAACGATATTAGATTGATCTCCAGACCTATTCATGCTCCGAGTCATGAATTGGAGGATACAGATACTAATATACCTCTTACTAGGGTAATCAGCAAGAGGACTTTGGTTGAATTATTGGGCATTAGAGAAGAGAGTGTTAAACTCTATATATGGGGTATGAACCCATTAGCTTAATTTAGCTTACTTTTCTATGTTGAAATATTTTTATTTACATCTTGGTGTATGGTGCACGGTGGCTTTTGATGCTTGATGGTGATAGTTTGATTCTGTTAGATGTAATGAAGGTAGGTTTAACTACATGTTTTATCCTATCACGATAGTCCTTTAATCAGGCTCATCATT